GGAATTTGTTTGTTTATTACTTGTCAGGTGGGTGGAAGTGTGAGTATTGGAGAGGCGGGTGGTGGATGTGTTCAAGTAGGATGAGGGATTCAAGTAAATAAATAGTGAAGATTTAAAGAGGTGTTGAATGTGTAGATGATTGGTATAGTAGGTGGTTGAGGGCAAGGAGGGGTTGGTGTTTTTAAACGAAGTAATGTTTGGTGTAATGATTCGTAAGTTAAGTGGTGGAGTTTGTTTGTTCGTAAGTGTTTGTAAGTGTTTGTTGGGGTTGGGGTTTGTTTATTGGAATTTTTCGGGTTTGTTTGAATACAATTGGAGTTTAAGTGGAAGTGTTAAAAGAAGAAGAAAAGTGAAGAATTATGTCCTGCAACCATTAATCGAACAGCCTCATAGTAGAGAGTTTGCGGGGATACCATAACCAGGTGTAAAACAAAGTGCATCAGGGAAAAAGTGAGACTGAAATATACTTCAACCGTCGCATTAAGTAACCCCTGAGATTCAAACCGAATGCCAGAAATGAGAGACAGTGTCCAACAACCGTTAATTAAAAAGTATGCGGGAAAGAGATGTTAAGCGGGCATAACCGAATGGGGGAGCAAGTGCATCAGTGCTAAAATGAGACGAACCCACACCTGAAACCGTATCATTAATTTATCCTAGAAGGCCAAAAAAGGGTTCGCTATGGATTGTATGTCCATGTCAACCAATTGGTTACCCATTGCACTGGAAATGTCGAGTGAGTTGACCCCAAAAAAGAGAACCAAAAGCGAAGAGACACTGGGAATGTCGCGATTACGAGGGAGGGTGTACGCAAATAGCGAACCAGATGACCCGATGGCAATATCAGGTGAGTGAACCGATTTATGTGCCTGACCGAGGAACCAGAGGCGCAAAAGCGCAAGGAGTGTAAGGGTGTAGGGGGAAAGAATGGACCTGACGCTGGGAAGGCCGAACCTTACTTACACCGGATTGGTGATCTCTCGTGAGTAGCCAGACTAAGAAATAACCTGGCCCCTGAAACGAGTCTTACGGGATAAGGAAGTTCCCGGGCCAATTATGGGCGGTGGCCGATAAGTTCATGTACTAAAGCACTTCCGTGTGTTGGAACTATGAAATTAAAGAGCTCCAAGGTATGACTTGTAACATTAAGTCCTTATACTAGAGCACTTCCGTATACTGGTCCAGTAAAGTTTAAGGGTTGATAGTTTGACCTGAGCCATGAAGCTTGATTATCTTTGAGCATGAGGTTTTCCAATCCCTGAAACGAGACCGAGCAGTGCCAGAGTATAGTCCATTAGTAATATATATGTCATTGAAGCATAAATTACCTAGTCTTTGATAATTTAATGTAATGTCTAAGGTACCATTATTAAATGTACGATATACATAGCTTGGACGAGCTAAGTACACCAGCCCACGGTTGTGGGGGGGTAGGGGGGGCTACCTTAGAGGTATGGGGTTCTTGTAGTTGAGGCAGCAACGATGGTTTTTCAGGCCATAGGCCTTGGTTAAATCCAAGTAAGAACACTATGACCTACTTTCTGGTGTTTTTAGGAATTAGCTTTGTTTTGGCAGCACTGTTAGTGGCGACCAACCCTTCCCCTCATTATGGGGTTGTTGGGTTGGTCTTTGGGTCTGTTGTGGGGTGTGGGTGGTTGGTGAGTTTGGGGGCCTCTTTTATGTCCTTGGTGCTTTTTATGGTGTATTTAGGTGGGATGTTGGTAGTTTTTGTGTATTCTGTTTCTCTGGCAGCTGATCCGTTTCCTCAGGCCTGGGGGGGTTGACATGCTGCGGGGTATGTTTTGGGGTTTGTGCCTGTTGGTATGGGGTTTGTTATTTGGGGGTGGGGTGGGGGGTTTAAGGTGGACAGCGTTGATAGTGTTGGGGTGCTTTTTGCTCGGTTAGATTTTAGTGGGGCGGCTTTGTTTTACTCTTGTGGGGCGGGCATGTTTTTAGCAGCTGGCTGGGGGTTGTTGCTGACTTTGTTTGTTGTACTAGAGCTTGTGCGGGGTCTGTCTCGGGGGGTTATTCGGGCAGTTTAGGGTCAGAGAATAGTTTAATGTAAAATGCCAGCTTTGGGAGTTGGTGATGGAGGTTTAGTCCTCTTTTTCTGATAAGAACTCTAAGAAGTAGTAGCCTTCGTCTTTTGGTTTACAAGACCAATGTTTTTTGTAAACTATTAGAGTTTAGTTGAGGATTTTGTTCTCTAGGGAGGAGACGGTGGGGAGTAGGATTAGGATGATGGTGAAGTAGGTTAATGAGGCTAGTTGTCCGATGATGATGAAGGGGTGTTCTACTGGTTGGCTTCCAATTCACGTTAGAATAGACAGGTTGGCAGCTAGTGTTCAGAATAGGAGTTGGGACATGGGGCGGAAGGTTATAGCTCGTTGTTTAGATTTGTGTAGCAGGGGGCTTAGGAATAGGATTAATACTGAGGCAGCTAGGGCTAAGACGCCCCCTAATTTGTTGGGGATTGAGCGTAGAATTGCATACGCAAAGAGGAAGTATCACTCTGGCTTGATGTGTGGGGGGGTTACTAAGGGGTTTGCTGGGGTGAAGTTTTCGGGGTCTCCTAATAAGTTAGGGGAGAATAGGGCGAGGGTGGTAAGTAGAAATAATATGACTGTAAAGCCTAGCAGGTCTTTTAGGGAGAAATAGGGGTGGAATGGGATTTTGTCACAATTTGAGGAGATGCCTAAGGGGTTGTTTGATCCTGATTCATGTAAGAAGGTTAGGTGGATGAGGACTAAGCTGGTGATTATGAATGGGAGGAGGAAGTGTAGGGTGAAGAATCGTGTTAAGGTGGGGTTGTCTACAGAGAACCCACCTCAGGCCCATTCCACCAGGGTGTGGCCGATATAGGGGATGGCGGAGAATAGATTTGTAATTACTGTAGCCCCTCAGAAGGATATTTGGCCCCAAGGTAAGACATAGCCAACGAAGGCTGTGGCTATAAGGGTGAGTAGGAGGATGATGCCTGTGTTCCAGGTTTCTTTATATAAGTAGGAGCCATAGTAAAAGCCTCGGGCAATATGGAGGTAAATGCAGATGAAAAAGAATGAGGCCCCATTTGCGTGAAGGTTTCGGATTAGTCAACCGTATTGAACATTTCGGCATATGTTAGCTACGGACGAGAAGGCTAGGGAGGTGTCTGCGGTGTAGTGGGCGGCTAGGAGTAGGCCGGTTAGGATTTGTGCTGTTAGGCAGATTCCTAGAAGGGATCCAAAGTTCCACCAGGCTGAAATGTTTGAGGGGGTTGGCAGGTCGATTAGGGAGTTGTTTACTATTTTTAGAAGAGGGTGGTGTTTTCGTAAGTTGGGGGCCATTAAGTTTTGGGTTATAATAGTAATAGGATGATTAGGATAGATAGTGCGGATGATCCTAAATAGGCTTTGATAAGTCCCTTGTGTAGTGTGGTGGAGGTTTTGGCCACTATGGTTTGTAAATGGGCGAGCCCTTCTGGTCCTATTTTCTTATATCAGAATAGGTCGATTAGGTGGTTGGCAATTTTTTGTCCTAAGTTTAGTAGGGTTAGGGAGCTTGATCGATGGGCTAGGGGGTTAAAGTATCCTAGTGTAAGGGAGAAGTTTGAGTAGGGGTTTTGTTTGGGTTGGGTTAGAGTGTGGGTAGTGGCTGTGAGTTCTAGGGCGAGAATGATGCCTGCGATTGTTACTAGGATGGCAGTGGTCTTTGTTAGCAGGGGTATTGTTATTGGTGGAGTTTGTGTTGGGGTTATGTATGATGTAATTAGTAGGCCGACTATGATGCTTCCTAGGGCTAGTCGGGTGATTGGGTTGGTGATTTGTGGGCTGTTTTCGTTCATTGGGGTGATTGTTGGTATTCGGGTGGATTTTGTTTGGACTAAGAGAGTTATTCGTAGGCTGTATGTAGCGGTGAAGGCTGTAGCAAGTAGTGTTAGGGTTAGTGCTCAGGCATTTAGGTGGGAGGTGTTTAGGTTTTCAATAATAAGGTCTTTTGAGAAGAATCCGGCTAGGAAGGGGGTTCCCATTAGTGCTAAGTTTCCGATTGTTAGGCAAGAGGTGGTTGTTGGGAGTATTTTTTGGAGGCCTCCTATTTTTCGAATGTCCTGTTCTCCATCTAGATTGTGAATGATTGACCCAGAACATAGGAACAGTATAGCTTTGAAGAAGGCATGGGTTGAGATGTGTAGGAAGGCTAGTTGTGGGAGGTTTAGTCCGATGGTGACTATTATTAGTCCAAGTTGGCTGGATGTGGAGAAGGCAATGATTTTTTTGATATCGTTTTGTGTGAGGGCGCAGGTGGCGGCAAATAGTGTAGACATGGCGCCTAAGCAGAGGCATAGTGTGAGGGCAGTTTTGTTGTTGGTAAGTAAGGGGTGAGTTCGGATTAATAGGAAGATTCCGGCGACTACTATTGTGCTTGAGTGTAGTAAGGCTGAGACGGGAGTGGGACCTTCTATGGCGGCGGGTAGTCATGGGTGGAGGCCGAATTGGGCTGATTTTCCTGTGGCAGCCAGGATGAGGCCCAGTAGGGGGAGTGTTGGGGTTTTTGTAGGGGAGAATATTTGTTGTATTTCTCAGGAGTTTATAGTGGAGGCAAGTCATGCTATGCTTAGGATGAGTCCGATGTCTCCAATCCGGTTATAGAGTACGGCTTGTAGGGCTGCTGTGTTGGCTTCTGCTCGTCCATATCATCAGCTGATGAGTAGGAAGGATATGATGCCCACTCCTTCTCAGCCGATGAAGAGTATGAAGATGTTGTTAGCAATAGTTAGTGTGAGTATTGCGACTAGGAATGTTGTTAGGTAGGAGAAGAACTTTGTGATATGTGGATCAGATGTTATGTAGTATGTTGAGAATTGTAGGATTGATCATGTTACGAATAATGCAATGGGGAAGAATAGGAGGGAGTATTGGTCTATTTTGAGGCTGAGGGGGATTTTGAAGTTTATAATGAACTTTCATTCTCAGTGCGAGGTGATGCTTTCCAGCCCTGAGTATGTGAAGAGTATTGTTGGTATTAGGCTGACTAGAAAGGCGGTTTTGATGGTTAAGGTGATGGTTTTGGGGGAGTTTTTGAAGGTTTTTGAGAGGATGGGGAGAATTGTAGGGGTCAGGATAGTTGTTAGTGTGAGTAGTATGAGGGTGTTGAGGAGTAAGGCTGTTTCCACTACTTTTACTTGGATTTGCACCAAGATGAGTGGCTCCTAAGACCAGTGGATTGGCTGTTATCCTTTAAAAGTAAGGGGGCTGAGGCTTTAGACTCAGATACAGGAATTAGCAGTTCTTGTTGGTTGAACCTCCCCTCGGCAGGTAAGAAGAGTTTAACTTCTATTTTTAGGGTCACAGTCTAATGTTTGGTTTAAACTATACTTGCATGAGAGAGGTCCGGAGATTAGTTCGGGTTTTAAGATTAGGAGAAGTGTGGGGAGGAGGTGTAGGATCATTAGTAGGTGTTCTCGTGTAGTGGAGGTTTGAAGTGTTATGATGTGAGGAGGCAGGGTCCCTCGTTGGGTTGTTGTAAGCATGGATAGTGTGTATGAGGCGGTTAGTAGTGTGGCAGCTCCGGTTAGGATAATTGTTGGGGGGGATCAGTTGAATAGTGCGATGATAATGCTTAATTCTGCCATTAGGTTTGTGGTGGGGGGCAGAGCTATGTTTGTTAAGTTAGCTAGTAATCATCAGGTGGCTATTAGGGGGAGGAGTGGTTGTAGTCCTCGAGTTAGTAGGAGGGTGCGACTGTGTGTGCGTTCGTAGTTTGTGTTGGCTAGGCAGAATAGTATTGAAGAGGTTAGACCGTGGGAGATTATAAGGATTATAGCCCCTGAGAAAGATCAGTGGGTCTGGATTATGCATGCAGCGATAACTAGGCCTATGTGGCTTACGGAGGAGTAAGCGATGAGCGATTTTAGGTCAATTTGACGTAAGCAGATTGAGCTTGTTATCAGGGCCCCCCATAGGGCAAGGGCGATGAACGGGTAGTGGAGTAGGTTGTTTGTGGGGGGGCTTGTTAAGCAGGTAATACGTATGATACCATATCCGCCCAGTTTAAGGAGGAGGGCAGCAAGTAGTATTGATCCTGCGATCGGGGCCTCTACGTGGGCTTTGGGCAATCATAGGTGGAGCCCGTAGAGGGGTGCTTTTACCATGAAGGCCATGAGGAGGGCGATGTTTAGGAGGAGGAGGGATCAGTGTTTGGTAGGAGTGGGTTGTGGGATGTGGGGGTAGAGTTTTAGGGTGGGGAAGTGGAGGGTGCCTATTTGTGAGTGCAGGTACAAGATTGCGATTAGGAGGGGAAGAGAACTGATAAGAGTGTAGAAGAGGAGGTAGATGCCTGCGCTTAAGCGCTCCGGTTGGCTTCCTCATCGTGTGATTAGGATTAGTGTGGGGATTAGGGTTGCTTCGAAGGAAATGTAAAATATTATGAGTTCTGTGGTTGAGAAGGCTAGAATAATAAGAGGTTGTACTGTGATTAAGGTTGTTGTGAAGATTTGTTTTCGTATTAATGGCTCATATTGCAGGTGACTTTGGCTTGCTAAAATTATGAGGGGCGTGAGTCAGCAGGATAGGACTAGCAATGGGGCGGATGTCTGGTCGATACCTATGTATTGGGTGAGGTTTTTGTATGGATAATATGAGGGCGTTAATCATTGCAGGCTTAGGGTGGCAATTAATAGGCTGTGTATTGTGGTGTTTGTCCATATGAATTTTGGGGGTGAGAGAAGAGTTGTTGGGAGTAGTATTAGGGCAGGTAAGATGATCTTTAGCATTGTAGGAGGTTTAGGTTTTGTAAGTGGTCGGAGCCGTGGGTTCGTGTAGAGGCTACGAGTATTGCTAGTCCAGTACCTGCTTCACATGCAGAGAATGTTAGTATGAGGATTGGTGTGAGGGAGGAGGAGGGTGCTTGGCTTTCGATTGGTCATGTTGACAGGGCGATGTACATTGATAGTATTATGCTCTCTAGGCAAAGTAAGGCAGAGACAAGATGTACTCGGTGGAAGGCTAGTCCTAGGCTACTTAGGGTGAACGCTGAGCAGAAGCTTAGGCGGAGGAATGACATGAAGAAAGTCATAGGATGGACTATGGTTTGTTGAGTCGAAATCAACTGTCTTGTTTTTAGACTAACTCTCTTATTCTGCCCATTCTAGTCCTCCTTGGGTCCATTCGTAGATTAGTCCTAGGGTTAGTAGGAGGATGATAGTAGAGGCTCAGATTAGAGTAATGGTTGGGTGTTCTAGTTGGGTGGCTCATGGTAGGGGTAGTAGGAGGGCGATTTCTAAATCAAATAGGAGAAATAAGATGGCTACTGAGGAAGAATCGGATAGAGAATGGGAGTCGAGCAGATCCTAATGGATCGAATCCACATTCGTAGGGTGATAGTTTTTCTGAGTCTGGGGCTATTTGGGTGAGTCAGAAGTTTAATGTGGTTAGGGCTATGCTGAGGATAATAGAGGAGGTAAGCATGAATATGATTATGTTTATTGCTCTTCTCTGGAGTTGCACCAGATTCTAGAGATTGGAAGTCTGTTGTAATGGATATACTAGAAGAGCAAGATCCTCATCAGTAGATGGTTAGGTAGAGGAATAGTCAGATGACATCTACGAAGTGTCAGTATCAGGCTGCTGCTTCAAACCCGAAGTGGTGACTCGGTGTAAAGTGGAATTTAATTAGTCGTAGGAAGCAGATCAGTAGGAAGGAGGATCCAATTATGACGTGAAGTCCATGGAATCCTGTAGCTACAAAAAAGGTTGATCCATAGACACCATCGGCGATTGAGAAGGGTGCTTCGTAATATTCTATTGCTTGTAGGATGGTGAAGTATAGGCCTAGTAGGATGGTGAGGGCTAGTGCCTGGGTGGCTTGTTTTTGGCCTCCTTCAGTGATGCTGTGGTGTGCTCAAGTGATGGTAACTCCTGAGGCTAGGAGGATTGCTGTGTTTAACAGTGGTACTTCTAGGGGGTTTAGGGGTGTGACTCCAGTTGGGGGTCATTGGTTTCCTAGTTCTGGGGTGGGTGCTAGGCTAGAGTGGAAGAAGGCTCAGAAGAAGCCTAGGAAGAAGAATACTTCTGATGTAATGAAGAGGATTATTCCATATCGGAGACCTTTTTGTACTGTTGGTGTGTGGTGACCTTGGAATGTCCCTTCTCGTACAATATCTCGTCACCATTGAAGTATTACCAGGAGGATTGATGTCAGTCCGAGGGTTAGGAGGTGTGAGGAGTTATGGTGAAATCACATGGCTAATCCTGATGTGGTGAGCAGGGCGGCAGTTGCTCCGAAGATGGGTCATGGGCTGGGGTCTACTATGTGATAGGAGTGTGCTTGGTGGGCCATTAGATGTTCTCTTGTAGATAGAGGCTCAGTAAGAGGACGAATACGTAAGCCTGGATTATGGCTACTGCCACTTCTAGGATTGTCAGTAGGAGGAGGACTGTGGCAGTGATGGCGGATACTGCGGGCATGATGGGGAGTAATGTGATGGTGGCCGTTGAGATGAGCTGGATGAGTAGATGTCCTGCGGTGAGGTTAGCTGTAAGGCGGACTCCTAGGGCTAGGGGGCGGATTAGTAGGCTGATGGTTTCAATTATGATTAGGGCTGGGATTAGTGGAGTAGGTGTACCTTCAGGCAAGAGGTGTCCTAGAGAGGTTGTGGGTTGGTTTCGTAGGCCTGTGAGTAGGGTTGCAAGTCACAGTGGAAAGGCAAGGGCTATGTTTATTGATAGTTGAGTGGTAGGGGTGAATGTGTATGGTAGTAAGCCTAAAAGGTTGATTGTTAGTAATAGTATTATTAGTGATGTGAGGATGACAGCTCATTTGTGGCCAGGTTTGTTTAATGGGGCTATGAGTTGTTTGGTGATTATGTTGATAGCTCATAGTTGTAAAGTAGACAGGCGGTTGGTGATCCATCGGTTGTTGGGTGAGGGGAGGAGGAGGGCAGGTAGTAGTATTGAAAGGAGGATTAGTGGGACTCCGAGAAGATAGGGGCTTGAGAATTGGTCGAAGAAGGTTAGGATCATGGTCAGGTTCAGGGGTGGTTTTTAGTGGTTGTGGGTGTCTTGTTAATGGGAGGGTTTGTTGAGATGAAGGACAGTGTCTTGGGTTGAAAGATTAAGGAGAATGTAAGTCATGATGTAATTATGACGAAGAGTCAGGGGCTTGGGTTTAGTTGTGGCATATCATTAAGGAGGGGGGGGGTCCCTCTTTTGTCTAGCTTAAAAGGCTAGTGCTGATCCATAGCTTCTTAATGATTAGGAGGTTAGTAGTGAGGATCAGGCTTCGAAGTGGTTGAGGGGGGTGGATTCTACTACGATGGGTATGAAGCTGTGGTTAGCTCCGCAGATCTCTGAGCACTGGCCGTAGAAGATCCCTGGACGAGTGGTGATGAATGATGTTTGGTTGAGTCGTCCTGGGATAGCGTCGGTTTTTACTCCTAGTGTGGGGACAGTTCATGAATGGAGCACGTCGTCGGCGGTGATGATGATGCGGATTGGGGACTCTATTGGGATGATAACACGATGGTCGACTTCTAGGAGTCGGAAGTAGCCGGGTAGGAGATTTGTTGTAGGGATTATATAGGAGTCGAATGAGAGGTCTTTAAAGTCTGTGTACTCGTAAGATCAGTATCATTGATGTCCAATGGCCTTTAGGGTTAGGTCTGGCTCATCAAGTTCGTCTATCATGTATAGGATTTGTAGGGATGGGAGGGCTAATAGGATGAGGACGATGGCTGGTAGAATTGTTCAGATTAGTTCAACTTCTTGTGCGTCGACAGTATTTGAGGATAGTTTTTCTATTAATATAAGTGTTAGTAGGTAAAGTACAAGGCTACAGATTATTAGGGCGACTATTAGGGCGTGATCGTGAAATTCGATCAGTTCTTCTATGATTGGAGATGAGGCGTCTTGAAATCCTAGTTGTGAGGGGTTGGCCATGTAGGGGTGTACAGGGCTTTCACCTGTAGTTTGGCTTTGACAGGGCCATGTAATTAGTTTACTAACACCCCAATGAAGAGAGAAGCATAAGAGGTTTAGTATGCGACTGGCTTGAAACTAGTGTATGAGGGTTCGACTCCTTCCTCTCTTGTACTTGGACGAAGGCGGGCTCTTCGAAGGTGTGGTATGGAGGTGGGCAGCCGTGGATTCATTCAACGTTGGTTGAGGTTAGTTCTGGTTGTGCAACTTTTCGTTTGGAGGCGAAGGCTTCTCAAATGATGAATGTTAGTATGATCACAGCTGTTATTGAAATAAGAGATCCGATAGAAGATAGGGTGTTTCACAATGTGTAAGCGTCTGGGTAGTCGGAGTATCGTCGTGGTATGCCTGCTAGTCCTAGGAAGTGTTGGGGGAAGAAGGTGAGGTTTACGCCTGTGAATATAACCCCAAAGTGCGCTTTGGCTCATGTTTGGTTTAGGGTGTATCCAGTGAATAGGGGGAATCAGTGGGTGAATCCTGCCAGAATGGCAAAGACAGCACCTATTGACAGGACGTAGTGGAAGTGTGCTACTACATAGTATGTGTCGTGTAGGGCAATGTCTAGTGAGGAGTTTGCTAGGACAATTCCTGTAAGACCTCCGATGGTGAATAGGAAGATGAATCCAAGGGCTCACAGTATGGGAGGGTCCCATTTGATTGCTCCTCCATGTAGCGTAGCTAGTCAGCTGAAGACTTTAATTCCTGTTGGGATGGCGATGATTATAGTAGCGGACGTGAAGTAGGCTCGGGTGTCTACGTCTATTCCCACTGTGAATATGTGATGAGCCCATACGATGAACCCTAGGAATCCAATTGATAGTATTGCTCATACCATACCTATGTAGCCAAATGGTTCTTTTTTGCCTGCATGGTAAGCCACTACGTGGGAGATGATCCCAAACCCTGGCAAGATGAGGATGTATACTTCTGGGTGTCCGAAGAATCAGAAGAGGTGTTGGTATAGGATTGGGTCTCCTCCCCCAGCAGGGTCAAAGAATGTGGTGTTTAGGTTACGGTCTGTGAGGAGTATGGTGATTCCAGCAGCTAGGACTGGTAAAGATAATAGGAGTAGCACTGCCGTGATTAGGACAGATCAGACAAATAGGGGGGTTTGGTATTGTGATAGTGCGGGTGGTTTTATGTTGATAGCTGTGGTAATAAAGTTGATTGCACCTAGGATGGAGGATACCCCTGCCAGGTGAAGGGAGAAGATGGCTAGGTCTACTGATGCTCCAGCATGGGCTAGGTTTCCAGCTAAGGGAGGGTAGACTGTTCAACCTGTGCCGGCACCTGCCTCTACTGTGGAGGAAGCTAGTAGGAGGAGGAAGGATGGGGGAAGTAATCAGAAGCTTATGTTGTTTATGCGTGGAAATGCTATGTCGGGGGCACCAATTATGAGGGGAACTAATCAATTCCCAAACCCCCCAATCATGATTGGTATTACTATGAAGAAGATTATTACGAAGGCATGGGCTGTGACAACCACATTATAGATTTGGTCGTCTCCTAGGAGGGTCCCCGGCTGACCAAGCTCTGCACGAATAAGCAGGCTCAGGGCGGTGCCGATTATGCCTGCTCATGCACCGAAGATTAGGTAAAGGGTGCCGATGTCTTTGTGGTTGGTTGAGAATAGTCATCGATTTAGGGTCACAGGTAAGTTGGTAAGATGGCTGAATGTTTAAGCGTTAGGCTGTAGTCCTTTTTATAGGGGTTTAATTCCTCTTCTTATCGACTCCGTAGTGAAGTTCATGTTGAGTTGCAAGCTCATTGATATGTGCTCGGAGCACATCGGAGTCTCTTAGGCAGAGGCCTGTTGGCTTAGGCACCTAGCTGTTAACTAGGGGCATTGTGGGATCGAAGCCCACCTGTCTAGGGAGGTCCTAGCTTAATGAAAGTATCTGGGTTGCATTCAGAGGATGTAGGTTAGTGTCCTACGGATCTTAGCAGAAACTAAGAGGGTTTAACTCTTGTTTAAGGCTTTGAAGGCCTTTGGTTTAATATTATCCTAAGTTTCTTAGGTGGTGGTGAGTATTATAGGGGTGAGTGGTAGTAGTGAGGTAGATAGTGAGGTTAATGTGGGGATTAAGGTGTTGGTTGGGTTTTTAGTGGACCATTGTTTTATCTTGTTTGAGGGGTTGGGGGGAAGTGTGATTGTTGAGCAGTATGCTAGGCGTAGATAAAAGAATAGGTTTAGGAGTGATAATAGAGAGATGGCTGTGGCTGTTGTGGTTAGTTCTTGTTTGATAAGTTCTTGAATGATGAGCCATTTGGGCAAGAAACCTGTTAGTGGGGGGAGGCCTGCTAGTGATAGTAGTGTTAGTATAAGGGTTGTGCTTAGTATGGGGGTTTTGGTTCAGGAGGTTATTAGTGTTGGGAGGCTTGGGGTGTTGGTTATGCTTATGGTGAGGAAGATGGAGGTTGTTATTAGGATGTAGATGTAGAAGGTTAGTAGGGTTAGCTTTGGGTTGTGAATAATGATAATGGTTATTCAACCAATATGGGAGATGGATGAGAAGGCTATGACTTTTCGGGTTTGTGTTTGGTTTAGTCCTATTCAACCGCCTAGGGCGATAGACATGATGGACATGAGGGTGAGTAATGTGGGGTTTAGTGAGTGGGATGTAATAAGTAGAATGGTGGTTGGTGGGAGTTTTATTACTGTTGAAAGGAGTAGGGCTGTGGTAAAGGATGATCCTTGGAGTACTTCAGGGAACCAGAAGTGGAAGGGGGCTAGACCCAGTTTGATGGCAATAGCGGTTGTTAGTAGGAGGCATGATGGGGGGTAGGAGAGTTGGGTGATATCTCATTGTCCAGTGTGTCATGCGTTAGTTATTCCTGAGAAGAGTAGTAGTGCGGAGGCGGCAGCTTGTACGAGGAAATATTTGGTTGCGGCTTCGATGGCTCGTGGATGGTGGGGTTTTGAGATTAGGGGGATGATTGATAAGGTGTTGATTTCTAGTCCGATTCAGGCTGTTATTCAATGGTTGCTTGTGATTGTAATTATTGTTCCTAAGAGGATGCTTGAGGCAGAGATTAGTTTTGTGAGAGGGGCTATTAGTAGGGGAGGGGGTTGAACCGTCATTTTCGGGGTATGGGCCCGATAGCTTTGTTAGCTGACCTTACTAGGAAGTAATATAAAGGAAGTATAGAGGATTTTGATTCCTCTTGTGCAGGTTCGACCCCTGCTTTTCTAAGTGGATAGGAAATGAGAGGGTTGGTGTACCTCTATGTTCACTTTATCATAGTGACCCTTGACATTCAGGCACATTTCCTTAGGTAAGGAGGTAGGCCCGCGTAAGAGATTGGTATGCTAGTGTGTCAGAGGTGGAGGGATAGTGTTAGTGGGAGAAAGTTTTTTCAAAGGAGGTGTATGAGTTGGTCATATCGGAATCGTGGATAAGAGGCTCGGATCCATAGGAAGCTTGAAGAGAGAAGTAGGGTCTTTGTGGCCAGGATGAGTGGGAAAAGCTCTAGGGGTAGGTTGAGTGCACTTGGGCTTAGGAATAGGAGGCTTGTTAGTGTGTTTATTAATATAATGTTTGCGTATTCGGCTAAGAAAAATAGAGCAAATGGTCCTGCAGAGTATTCTACATTGAAACCTGAGACAAGCTCTGATTCTCCCTCTGTAAGGTCGAACGGGGAGCGGTTTGTTTCAGCTAATGTTGAGATGTATCATATTATTGCTAAGGGTCAGGAGGAAAATATAAGGTATAGGGGCTCTTGTGTAGTGATGAGGGTGGTTAGGGTGTAGTTTCCGCTTAGTATGACTACAGATAGAAGAATAATGGCCAGGGTTACTTCATAAGAAATGGTTTGTGACACTGCCCGTAGTGCGCCGATTAGGGCATATTTTGAGTTTGAGGCCCATCCTGATCATAGGATTGAGTAAACTGCTAGACTGGATATTGCTAGAAGGAAGAGAAGTCCTAGGTTTAGGTCTACGAGGGAGAAGGGAAGAGGGAGGGGGGCTCAGATTGTTAGTGCGAGGAGGAGAGCAAGTATTGGGGTTGTGAGGAATAGAAGGGGGGAAGAGGTGGAGGGGCGGATTGGTTCTTTGATGAATAATTTAACTCCGTCAGCAGCAGGTTGGAGTAGTCCGAATGGGCCGACGATGTTCGGACCCTTTCGGGATTGTATGTAGCTTAGGACCTTTCGTTCAATTAGTGTTAGGAATGCTACGGCAATTAGGATGGGGATTATGTAGGTTAGTGTTATGGTAAGGTAGGTGAGGGGAGTGTTTGGTCAGGTCATGGTGGAAGCTAGAGAGAGGATTTGAACCTCTGAGGTAAAGGGCTTAAGTCTTTTGCATTTGCCTGGCTCTGCTACACTAGCAACCCTTTTCGTGGGGTGAAAGGGAAGTCCTTTGGTGATTTAGTGGAGGACATCACTTGGGGGAGGGGGCATGCTTGGAGTATTGGCCCCATCTTTCCGGTCCTTTCGTACTGGGAAAGGTTGGTCATAGATAGAAACCGACCTGGATTGCTCCGGTCTGAACTCAGATCACGTAGGACTGTTAATCGTTGAACAAACGAACCCTTAGTAGCGGCTGCACCACTAGGATGTCCTGATCCAACATCGAGGTCGTAAACCTCCTCGTCGATAGGGGCTCTTGGAGGAGATTGCGCTGTTATCCCTGGGGTAGCTTGGTTCATTGATCAGATTTACTGGGTCTGGGTACTGTTAGTACGTTGAGGGGTTGCTCTTGGTTAAGGAGTTTGGCCTTGTCTTTGGAGGGTTTGTTTTTCTCCAAGGTCGCCCCAACCTAAAAATGTCAGCCAGTGTCTTGGGTGGTGGGCCCGGGTGGGTTTGTGAGTGGGGTGAGGTGGCTGTTGATTTTGAAGTTCCACAGGGTCTTCTCGTCTTATGTGTTTATCTCTGCTTTTGTACAGAGAGATCAGTTTCACCGATTGTCTACAGGAGACAGTTAAGACCTCGTTTAGCCATTCATACAGGTCTCGATTTATGGGACAATTGATTGCGCTACCTTTGCACGGTTAGGATACCGCGGCCGTTAAACGTGGTGTCACTGGGCAGGCATCACCTTCAATACTTGTTTGGCTGAAGGCTATGTTTTTGGTAAACAGTCGGGTCTTGGGTTTGCCGAGTTCCTTTTGTAGACTTTGATCACTCCAATGTGCGCCCCTGAGTTGGATTGACAGGGTATGTTCAATGGTGGGGGTGGTGGTTATTATTGAGGTTTGTGCTGTTAATGGTGTGTAGGCTGGCGCTTGGGGGGACGTGGTGTCCTGGTTACTCGTTCTAGCATTGATTCATCTATTGTTATAGGTTAGCCCGCTATAGGTGCAGGGAGTCGTGTTAGTCTTTGGTGTTTTTAGTTGATGGAGCTTTGACGCAATCTTTAGGGGTGGCTGCTTTAAGGCCCACGGGGTTAGGCACGTTGAAGTTATCCGCTGGTTGAGGTTGTGTCCTTTTTTAAAGGGGCTGTACCCCCTTTAAATAACTCTTAACTCTCACATTTGGGTTGAGGTTTGTCTGGTAGGGGAAGGAGGTTAAGGGAGAACTTGGATTCGTTTTGCAGGCAACCAGCTATCACCCAGCTCGGTTGGCTTTTCACCTCTACTAACAAGTCATCCCACTCTTTTGCAACAGAGACGGGTTAGCTCGTGGCAGCTGCTTGTGAGTAGCTCGCTTGGGTTTCGGGGTGACAGGCTTAAGCTCGCTTTGCCTGGTTGTTCTTGCTAGATCATGATGCAAAAGGTACAAGGGACTATCTTTGCTGTGTGGTGCTTGGTTTTCATTGTTATTTCATCTTTCCCTTGCGGTACTATCTCTATGGCGCCCAGGTTGTACTTTTCTATCACCTATACTAAGTTGGGGGGTAATGTTTTAGTTAGGTAAGGATAGTGGGTTTTTGATTGTGGTTGGCGGAGCTAGGGTGGGCTTTCAGGGTGATCTGGGGTGGCAGATATCTTTCAGGTGTAAGCTGAATGCTTTGTGTTGTAGCTACACCCTGATGTGCTAAGTGCACCTTCCGGTACACTTACCTTGTTACGACTTGCCTCATCTTCAGCGGTTGGGGTTGTGTTAGTTAATGTGTTTGGAGGGCTTGTGAGGAGGGTGACGGGCGGTGTGTACGTGCTCTAGGACCGGTTTAAAGGAGGCTTGATTGTCCTGCTTTACTGCTAAATCCGCCTTCTGGGGGTAGGTTTCAGACCCCCTTTCGTTGGGTTTTCTATTTTAGAAAATGTAGCCCATTTCTTCCACTTCATAGGCTATACCTTGACCTGTCTTGTTAGTGGGCTGTGGGCTGTTGAGCTCACTGTTGTGCTCTCATGAGGTGGGCTGGCGACGGCGGTATATAGACTGTTTTGGCAAGAAGTGGTCGGGTGGATCGTGGGTTATCGATTATAGAACAGGCTCCTCTAGGTGGGTTTAGAGCACCGCCAAGTCCTTAGAGTTTTAAGCGTTTGTGCTCGTAGTTCTCAGGCGGATGGTTGTGTTAAGGGGGCCATCAAGATTTAGGGCTAGGCATAGTGGGGTATCTAATCCCAGTTTGTGTCCTGGCTTTGGTGGGGTGTAATGGGTCGCGGGCATTAAGATCATCTTTAGGTTGGGCTTGGGGTGCCTTAAGCTTATGACAGCTCGGGCAGGGTTCGGTCTTAGTTTGGTGTGATAGTTTGGGCCCACTCTTTACGCCGTGTACAGTTAACTTGGGTCTCTTGTATGACCGCGGTGGCTGGCACAGGATTTACCAACCCTGGTTGCTCTAACTAAGTCAAGCTTTCGCTTATTGCTTAAGGTTAATTACTGCTGAGTACCCGTGGGGGTGTGGCGGGGCCTGGCGTTTTGGGCTACGGTGGGTGAGTGTGCCTGATGCCTGCTCCTTGTGCCTTGGTAAGGGGTTTGGGGCATTTGCACTGGGGTGCGGACACTTGCATGTATATGTTGAGCAAGAGTTAACGATAAGGTTAGGACTAAGTCTTTTGTCCTCGGGAGTGATGGTGTCCGTCTTGGCGTCTTCAGCGTCATGCTTTGGTTTAAGCTACAAGGAC